GAAGTTGTCGGAATTATTCGTAATAAAATATTGGCTACAATTGAAGAGGTTTTATCAATAAAATTTCCATTGATTCGAGATCTAGGCATAATTAAAAATTCATTCTCTAATTTTTCTCATCCCCCTTTGGGGAAAACGATTCCACAAAAAAAGGAATTGTATAGTACAAAATAACATAAAAACAGACTAATTGGAAAAGATGCGGTGTTAACTTTTTGAACAAAGATGAAAGAATTGAATCAGATTCAATTTCATTCAAATTTCGTAATCTATTAATTACTGTTACTTTTTCATCTAAGTTGAATAACCAAATTTTCTATGTATTTTTATAACTCGAGAATTCTTGATTTGGTTATTATTCAATAAGGAAAAGAATGGAATGATTATTCCATGATAAAATCAAATTCAAATAAAAAACCATCCTTTTTGTTTTCATAACATGTATATGTCACACCATACAATTGAGATAGAAAGATTCATCGGACCATTCATGAATTCCATGGGTTAGCTGATGAAAGAAGTTGTTGTTGATAAATATGAAATTGGAAAATAAATTTCTTCTTATGGAACCATCGGGCCGTCATACATGTACTACAATGAAGATGAAGTACTCGCTATTCATTTTTGTTTTGGTCAAGAATAACATTCTGTAGGAGAGATGGCCGAGTGGTTTAAGGCGTAGCATTGGAACTGCTATGTATACTTTTGTTTACCGAGGGTTCGAATCCCTCTCTCTCCTTTTCTTTTCATTCATCAACGTTACCGACTACAAAGTATCAAATAAAAAAATAAAATAAGAATTGATATCATTATTCTAATGGTAAGACCCTTATTTCATAGACATTCTCTATCCCTAATTAATCCCTGTGATAGGTAAACAAATAGAAATCTATTGAAAAAAAAAATCCTATTGCCCATCCTTTTTTGATACGTGAATGAGACAGGGCACGAGGGACTCTATTGACTTCAGTGAAAGGAGTCAAAATTGGTATGAACCTTGCTTTTGTATTTTCGTTAGAATCAAGTCTGACGGGAATAATATTCTACGACCAACAACTCATTTATTTTAAGACCGATCCATTTACTATCTATTATTTGATTTACAAATCCTTTATATTGTAAGGAGTCAATAGTCAAATGTTTTGGCAATTCCCCGTAGGGGGATGAAACAAGAGAATTTTGAATCAGAGTTTTCGATCTTTCTTTATCCTTCGTAGTAATAATATCTTGGGGTTTGCAACGATAACTTGGTATATCCACTATACGACCATTAACTAAGATGTGTCTATGGTTAACTAATTGTCTGGCTCCAGGAATGGTCGAAGCCATACCTAATCGAAAAAGGATGTTATCCAAACGCATCTCAAGTAGTTGTAGTAAAACCTGCCCTGTTGACCCTTTGGCTTTTCCAGCAATATGTACATATTTAAGTAATTGTCGCTCTGTCAGACCATAATGAAAACGCAATTTCTGTTTCTCTTCTAAACGAATACGATATTGTGATCTTTTTCCAGAGTGCAATTGGGTTTGAAGATCACTTATGGATCTGGGTCTTTTTCTAGTTAGTCCCGGTAGAGCTCCCAGCCGGCGTATTTTTTTGAAACGAGGTCCTCGGTAACGAGACATATAAAGGCTCCTTTTTGATTAGTTTTCATTTGAAAAAAAAAATATATATAAATTCAGACTGAACTAAAGGATTAGCAAAGCAAAACTCAATTTACTAAAGTCCTACAAAACAGAATAAAATAAATTTTATCAATATTTGAAATTCCTATATATATATATAGGAATTTCAAACGAAGGTTACGTTTTCAAATTTCTTTTGTAGAGATCTAGTTGTTCTAGTCAACTTTTTTATTCATAGTTATAGCTGCAAGTTACCATAACATAATAGATCGGTAACTTGACATTTAGAGAAACTGAGGAAACCGAGAGTAGAAATTTTCAATCATGGAAAGAAAAAAATCGATAAATAAAAAGAGCCGGCTATCGGAATCGAACCGATGACCATCGCATTACAAATGCGATGCTCTAACCTCTGAGCTAAGCGGGCGGATATAAGAGCAATAGTGTACATGAATACAGGAAACTCTCGGATCTTAGCTATTACCTAGTGATTATTCTTCTTTTATTTCATTTATTGATTATTTCAATTTCTTCTCTTTTTTCTTTATATGTTATTGTTATATATTTTAGATCCTATTTAGATCTAGTATATATCTAGATATCGAAATAGAAATTCTATTCCATATTCATATATATGAATATAAAATATCAATGAAATTCGATTTTGAAATGAAAAAAAAAGAATGAATATCGACCGTTCCACTACTCCAAACTGTACTGTCAAAATGACATAGGAGGAAAGGCATATAGATATATACCACATATATCTATCCATATTGAATTGTGGATACATCAATGATAAAATCATTTCGTATTAAAACAAATAAGGTTCATCCAATAGAGAATAGAGATGAAATGATATAATATAGAATAATAGAATAGAGGGTGGGAAAAAAATAAAATAGCAGCATACACTTTTTCGATATAGGAATCATTCACTAATGAATTAAATAGTGTTAAGATAAATGAAAGAGTTGGATGGAATTACAACTGGATCTTTGTCTCAAAGGAAAGGGGGATATGGCGAAATTGGTAGACGCTACGGACTTGATTGGATTGAGCCTTGGTATGGAAACCTGCTAAGTGGTAACTTCCAAATTCAGAGAAACCCTGGAACTAAAAATGGGCAATCCTGAGCCAAATCTTTGTTTTGAGATAAAAACAATGGAAAATGAGAATAAGAAGGGATAGGTGCAGAGACTCAATGGAAGCTGTTCTAACGAATGAAATTGACTACGTTATGTTAGTAGCTAAAATCCCTTCTATTGAAATAAAAGAAAGGATAACTTTATATACCTAATACATACGTATACATATTGACATAGCAAACGATTAATCACAACCCAAATTATATATTGAATCTTATTCTCTATCTCTATATGTGAAATATGAAAATAGAAATTTTCTATTTCTATTCTAATAGCTAATAGAATTGATTTATAAATTCTATTATTCTAATTATTCTAGAATAGAATAGTAAAACTCTCTTATAAACTTATGAAATAATATATTCTTTTTTCTATTTTTTATTTCTTTCCTATTTATATTAATACTAATATGAGTAATAGTATGAGATAAGGATCTATAGAAACCCTCTATTTCTATATTTCTATTATCTATTAATTAGAATATTAGAAGAATATAGATCAAAAAATATATGAAAAATTGAAGTTGAAAGAAAAAAGAATCGAATTCGAATATTCAGTGATCAAATGATTCATTCCAGAGTTTGATAGATCTTTAGAAGATTAATCGGACGAGAATAAAGAGAGAGTCCTATTTTACATGTCAATACCGACAACAATGAAATTTATAGTAAGAGGAAAATCCGTCGAATTTTGAAATCGTGAGGGTTCAAGTCCCTCTATCCCCAATAAAAAGCCCATTTTACTTACTCACTTTTTATTTATCCTCATCCTCTTTCTTTTTTTTTCATCAGTGAAGCTCAGTTTAAACAAACTGAAATATCTTTCTCATTTGTTTTGTATAATACAATATGAACATATATGTTCAAGGAATCTCCGTTATTGAATTATTCATAGTCCATATTTTTTTACTTACATTTACAAACAAAGAAAGTCTTCTTTTTGAAGATCTAATAAATTCAGGGGCTATGGCCAATTTGTTCAGATTTTCTTTTTTAGTTCTTTTCATTGACATAGATATAAGCACTCTGCTAAAATGATGCACGAGAACTGGTCGGGATAGCTCAGTTGGTAGAGCAGAGGACTGAAAATCCTTGTGTCACCAGTTCAAATCTGGTTCCTGACACGTGAATAATGTATCGGATCGACATTCATACCTCATACAAATGAAATTATAATTCATTGAGACGGATCGGAATAGATATTCTTTACTTTCTTTTTCATTTGTATCTTTTTACTCTTTGTTCATACTTTTCTTATTCCAAAAGTATGTTAAATTTTCGTATATATCTCAAATTTCATAGCTAAAAGAATTCAATCAAAGAGTGGAAGGATACGAATAGAAAAGATGTATTTCAGACACAGTACAAACAAACTCCGATTCTGCTCATTTTGCATTTCTTCATTTTGTCTCTTCTGTCTCTTTTTTTCTCCTTTTGATTCTATTTCTATATGTGAGGTGTAAACATAACATGCTCTCATACTTAGTTTATACTTATTATCTTATGTATCTTTTTTCTATTTCATATTGATCTTATATCTTATAAATCAAAATTATAAATAAAAAGTAAAGAATCTCTTATCTTATAGTAGAGAATAGTAGAGAAGAAATTCAATAATTCAGAATTCAATAAACAAATTCCAAATTCAATTTTCATTTTCAATTCAAAGAAAAATATCATATGTAATTCATTCATGAAAGTGGATGGAGGTAGATGGGTATTTGATCCGATCCGATATTTGAAAAATACCAATCGGGTCCGTTGGAATGAATTATTGTGTTTATTTTCTTGTTCCTACTATTAATCAAATTTCTATAAAAAACAAAATAAAAATGGAATGTATTAGGGCTATACGGACTCGAACCGTAGACCTTCTCGGTAAAACAGAGAAAACTGATTATTATCGAAATGATTCGAACTGTTTCAAAGACCCAACATGCATTTTGTTGCATTGGGCTCTTTCATCAACTGATGTAAAGATCAGTTAGTTCACCATATTTTTCTTTAGAAGAAGAAAATGAGATGGCTCCATGTGCTCTGATTCATTCTTTAGATCCTGATCTAGGAGCAATACCAAAGTGTTTCAAAGAAGGGTGACCTTTATTTAGGTCTGCCTTCGGCCTAGATCAACCTAAGTGAAATGCAGTCTCTATCGCTCCGCTGCAAGATTAAAATATGAGACTTCATACACCTCAAAGTTCATAGGACGAAAAGAGGTTCTTTTGAG